CAATGGCCCCTCTACATAATTCTTCCGAATTTCGAATAGTACTCAAAATCCTATGTTTTCGATTATCTAATAAATCATTTAATGAAAGTAGATTATCTTACCATTAATTTCACAACTTCCATGATCTCTTCCCGAACCAAACATGAATCTTTCGATTCATTTGGCTCTCACGCTCAATTTTTTATTTTATGGACATTCCCGTATCTTTTTTTAATATAATGAGCCTATCCTCTCTATTTCTGTTTGTATTCAAACATATCAAAACCGATACAAGAACAGAATATTAGGAGGACTCTTCCGACCAGACAAAAAATCTATAATTGTCAGCAAAGTTGTTTCTTTATTTGTTCTTTATTTCATTGAAAATAGATATTTCTATATTATAGAAATATAGAAAATTTCAATTTTATTTTGATTTCCTTTTTTATTCAAATCCAAAAATTCCCCCTTTTTATACATAACATAGGTTGCCGATTCGGCATTGGATAATATAATAAAGGGCAAGGCGCCCTTTATTTATTCTAGTAAATGGTTCAAATCATTTTATCGATATGAGTGTTCTATATCGAAAAAATTATCAACTATTCTTTTTTAAACCATTTCGTTATTAACGTAGTGGTAGAAAGAGTACCATGTTGTGCCCGGACTTCAAACAGTTTAGCTTTAACCATGTTAATGGTCTCACATTATTGGTTGGTTGATAGAGAATCAAAGTTAACTTACCAATGAATAACGAAATGCTATGGTTCTTACATATGATTTATGAATTTACTCAGAAGGAATTCGTCGAGATTATGCACTTTTTTCCTATTTATCCTATAAAAATATAGAATAACATAAATAAAGTGCAGTCGGTTAGATCCAACCTATTCGTGAAATATACAACTCGCACACACTCCCTTTCCAAAAAAAATCAATACACCAAGCACTACACTTAGATTTATTGGATTTGTTGCTAAAATATCGGTATTAAACCCGAAACTCCCGGCGGATGGCCAGTGGCCTAAGGAAACGAAAGAATCGGTTACATTGTTCATATGCTCTCCTCTTATAGATAGGACTAAGAAAGAACAGAGTTCTTTTTGTATCACTTGACTCGCCCTTTTTTTTATCGATTTCTTTTTCTTAATTTCCCGTTTTTTTTTAATGTTAATGGGAGTAGATTAAATCTATTTATTGAATTTGAGATTGAGAATTACAAAATTTCTTATTCTTTTTGAAGTATCCGATAAGATACTTATTAAGTTAGGTCCTGGGTCTCGTATCAATTGAAAAATATCTCCTTTGTTCAAACACTTCCTAAAAGAAAAATAAAAATTCCATCGTACTAAACTAAGGGCGGGAAGGAAGAAAACGAGTGAATCCACAAATTCCTCATCCTCAAATCACTCCTTCCCGGGGTATTGTAGCAACAAATACATAATTGTAGGAATAAAGTATTGATATAATTCACAGAAGCAAATGGCAACGAGTTAATAAAATAAGAAAAAAGTAGGTAACGTACTTTTTTACATTTTCATTCTAGGATTAAATTAAACAAAAGGATTCGCAAATAAAAGCGCTAATGCCACGACCAGTCCATAAATTGTTAAAGCTTCCATAAAAGCTAGACTAAGTAATAAAGTACCTCGTATTTTTCCTTCTGCTTCTGGTTGTCTCGCAATACCTTCTACGGCTTGGCCTGCAGCAGTACCTTGACCAACTCCAGGTCCAATAGAAGCAAGCCCTACGGCCAATCCAGCAGCAATAACGGAAGCGGCAGAAATCAGTGGATTCATGATGATAGGTTCCTCGCACCAAAAAAAAATGGTTAATGATACAATCAACCAATGAATTATTACTTATTTGATCACAAAAATCTATTGAGTCGAAGTAACTAAAACTTCGAATAAAATAAAAAAAATAATGAAATTAATATAGAAATATAGATAGAGATAACCCCTATATAACTAGTATATATCTAATGTCACATATACATTTGTTTCTTTCATAACGTAAACCGCCTGCATTTTCTTTTTATATTGAATCGGATTCTAGAAGAATTCTTCGAAAAATATACAGGGACTGTGACTGGCCTTATAAACATTCCATATATCTAGTGGTGACCCCCACTAACTCATCCGCCATTTCGTAATATCGTCTATCTTTCCTCCTACAACTCTAGTCGTAATATATATATGTATTTATATCTATTATGTTCCTCAACTAAGAACCAATCTTGAACTATGCATTGCCTCAATTGGGATAAGCTTAAAAATAAAGAATATTTCGAAAACTAATCAATGATGACCCTCCATGGATTCCCCTATATAAGCCGCGGCTAAAGTTGCAAAAATAAGAGCTTGAATACCGCTTGTAAATAATCCAAGAAACATGACAGGTATAGGAACTACTAAAGGTACTAAAGAAACAAGAACAACAACTACTAATTCATCAGCTAATATATTCCCGAAAAGTCGAAAACTAAGAGATAAAGGTTTTGTGAAATCTTCTAGGATGTTAATTGGTAAAAGTATTGGAGTTGGTTGAATGTATTTTCCGAAATAACCCAATCCTTTTTTGGTAAGACCCGCATAAAAATATGCTACTGACGTGAGTAAAGCTAAAGCAACAGTAGTATTTATATCATTTGTGGGGGCGGCTAGCTCCCCATGAGGTAACTGTATGATTTTCCAAGGTAAAAGGGCACCTGACCAATTCGAAACAAAAATAAATAGGAACATAGTTCCAATAAAGGGAACCCAAGGGCCGTATTCTTCTCCAATCTGAGTTTTGCTCAAGTCTCGAATAAATTCAAGGACATATTCGAAGAAATTCTGACCGTCGGTCGGAATGGTTTGTGGATTCCGAACGGATATGATGACTGAACCTAATAAGATAGCAATTACGACCCAAGAAGTGATAAGTACTTGGGCATGAATTTGTAAACCTCCTATTTGCCAATATAAATGTTGGCCTACTTCTACACCTGATATATCGTATAACCCTTTGAGTGTTTTAATGGAACATGGTATAACATTCATATTGTCCTCTGACAGAAATCGAACTGAAAAAAAGAATTATTTTGATTCAACCATCTCTTTCTCGACTCATCTACTTTCATCATTAATCATATAGTTAGGATACCAAGAAATCACATAACATAATATCAATATCCCATTTTATCTCTTTTTAAAAATAAAAGACAAGAATAGTAACCGATCCAATAAATCAAAATAATTAACTAATCTTATTATTATTATTCTTAATCATAACATAATCAACGACTTCTTATATAGCTAGAACGGCCCTCACAAATTGCGGATACCAATTTGTTAAGAATCAATCGGATTGAAGCTATAGCGTCATCGTTGGCTGGAATCGAAATATCTGCGAGATCTGGGTCACAATTTGTATCGATTAAACAAATCGTCGGAATTCCCAAAATGACACATTCTCGAAGAGCTGTATATTCTTCTCGCTGATCAACGATTATTACAATATCGGGCAATTCAGTCATATATTTGATCCCGCCCAGATATGTTTGCAAAGTAGATAATTTTCTCTTCAACATTGCTGCGTCTCTTTTAGAGAGACGGTTGAGTTTCCCCATCTTTTGTTCTGCTCTTAAGTCTCTGAACTTATGAAGTCTCGTTTCCGTAGTGGACCAATTCGTTAACATACCGCCGAGCCATTTTCTATTAACATAATGACATCGAGCCCTTATTGCAGCTGATGCTACTAAATCCGCTGCTTTATTTTTGGTACCAACAATTAAGAAGTTTTTTCCTCGACTTGCTGCATCAAAAACTAAATCGCAGGCTTCCGATAAAAAACGAGCAGTTCTAGTGAGATTTATAATATGAATACCTTTACGCTTTGCAGAGATGTAAGGGGCCATTCTAGGATTCCATTTCTTAGTACCATGACCAAAATGAACTCCTGCTTCCATCATCTCTTCCAAACGGATGTTCCAATATCTTCTTGTCATCTTTCCCACGCTTTCTTTTTTTTTTTTTTTACAAATAAATAATTGTTCCTACGGAACCTTCTGCCGGGATTGACCGTTGATACACAGCCCAAACCTTTCATTTTTTTTATTACTTAACTGAATTTCTTCATTTTTTTTAGTACCCAATCAATAACTAGTAAAGTAAAAAGAAAAATATCTCCTTAAGAATTATGAATTCGCTTAAATGATTTTTCTGGTGTGTCATAGAAATTGCTTGGGGCGCAAGAACAAAAAAATTCTCTATGGTGTAACAAAATATCTCTCATTTCCAACTCGAATAGATTTTTCTTTTTGATTTCAAAATGAATGTCTTGCCTTGAACGGTGCACTAATTTTTTGAATCCAGTACCGACAGGGATAATCCCCCCCAAAACAACATTTTCTTTCAGACCCTTCAACCAATCAATACGACCCCGTAGAGCAGCTTTTGCCAAAACTCTAGCAGTTTCTTGAAAACTTGCTTCGGATATGAAACTTTTAGTATTCAGAGATGCCCTCGTTATTCCCAATAAAATTGCACGATAACAGATTGCTTCGTCTAAAGCACGCCCTGCTCGTTCCGCTCGAAACAATCCGATTAGTTCTCCAGGTAAAAAAACATTAGACATTCCATCTTCTGAAACCAACACTTTTGATGTTACTTGTCGTACAATAATCTCTATATGTCTATTATGGATCTGTACCCCCTGGGATCGATAAACCTTTTGGATCTTATTAACCAAAGAGATACGACTTTGGGCTATGGTTAACTCAGCTCCAATTAAGAATCCCCAAGGAATTCCAAGAACTCTTGGTATACGCTCGTTCCAACCTTCAACTCTCCTTTCAAGGTTCATCGATATTGAACCAATCGAGCGCACTTCTAAGATTTGTTCCACTTTTGGAAGACCTTGCGTTATGTCACCAGATCGGGATTTTTCATATATAAATGTAACTAATGTATCTCCTTCAGAAAGGGTTTCTCCATAATGTCCATGAACAGTCGCTCCTGGAGTGGCCAAAAAAGGCTTAGCTGATCTTATAATTAAAGAGTCAACATGAACAATTAAAATTTGACCAGATTTTTTTATGTGTGGTCCATATTTAAATAGACATATATTTTCACAAATAAATTGTCCAATGCTAATTATTGTGGATGTCTCTTCACAATAATTGTAATGTAGAAAGCACCAATTCAAATGGGATGGATTCAAAATGATGCATGGACTGGGATTATAAATCCTCCTATTTTCATCTATTAAACAGTATTTAAGTACTTCAAGTACTTGGAAAGTCTGTTTAAAATTGTCAAGTAGCCAATATTTGTTTAACAAGATCTGATTATGAGTTATTAAATGATAAGATGAATAAAAGTTCACTATTTTAGGTACTATTGTACCTAAGGGGCCCAACAAACCCCTAATTGGAGTTATGGGATTCGATTCTTTTGCCACATTGTTATATTTCGAACCGTTGAATGGACCAACTCGAAAACAATTGAATGATGACAAAATTCTCAAAGATTGGCCTTCCTTATTTCGATTCAACAACGTACCAATAGTTCCTTGATGCTGGGTAACTAATGGAATCTTCACTTTGTAATAAAAAGGATTGATATTGGTGCGATCTAATCCATTATCAGGAATCAATCCCGAACCTGCCGTATCATACCTTTTTCCGGTATAGGAAATAGTAGACTTGACTAATTCAATTCTTATGAAATCACGAATCAGATCATTTGCCCTTACTTCAACAAAGGAAGCATGAACCTCTTCCATAGAACCATTTTTTTCTTGGTCCCAATTCAATACTAAGCAAGTCCGAACTAATTGAATACTTGTGTGATAAATTCCTCGAATTGACTTTCCATTTCCATAAAGGATATAATTGACAACTCTAAGCTGGACATTTTCTTTTTCCTGCAAGAGATCTTGAGGGAAAAGTTTTGCTAAATTTATCCCATCAGCTATTTCATATGTGACTACGGGTCGAACCAAAACAAAATACTTTTTTTTGATAGGTGTGATCCGTTGGACATAGATCCAATTTTTCGATTTTGTTTTTGATTCCTTATAATTTTTTTTTTCTGTTCCTGGTGGTATCAAAATGCCACTGTGTCTGGATATCTTATCTGTCTCTCCGGGAAAATGAATATCTCCAGAAAAGATTTTTAGTTCAATACTTTTTTTTTTTCTCTCCACTCGGACTAATCCACCTACTCGGCTTCTTGTATTTGTATTTAAAGCGAGTTGTGTATCTACTCCAATGATACTATTGTTCCGGACCATTATAGACGAAGATCCGGGTAAGATATGCACCTCTTCGGGAATAAAAAAAAACCGATCCACTTTCATTTGGTATTTCGGACTAAATTCTTTTGCTCCTCGATACTCAATCAAATCTTCTTTTTTTACTATTGAATCCACCTCCGCGGTCCCATATTTAGTAATTCCCGAACTCTTTTTTCTGTATCGTGGATCATCAAAATAAGCAAGAATACTATTTCTACGTAAAATACCATTTATGGGTATTTCAATCGAAATACCAAAAGAGGGTATTAATTCTTTCTCTCGTTCTTGATCGTATTGTAATGGGATGAGAAATCTATTTCTTCGTCTTTTCGCCAAGAAATCAGAATTCTCTTGGAGAATCGAAGGGTATATGAAATTCCAATGACCATTGGATATAATTCGATCAAGTCTTGAATAATCAAGAATTTCCCTATCTTTTTTACGAGTACCAAAAGGATCCAACAATTTATGTCTTACTCGATCCTTAGTGATTGAGAGGTCAGAGCTATATCTTTCGTCGACAGAAAAAGAATGAACATTCATTTGATCTTGATCCTTGTGAAGCGAAAAAGACACTATACTGGATCTGCACGGACCCCCCGCTAATATCCATAAATGACTTGTTTTTGGTAATAGATGAACATTACTATATGTATATTCAGGTGCGTGGTAGACATCAGTACTCCAGTGCATTTCTCCCTCTGATTCAGAATAAATATGTTTTCGAACCCTCTCTTTAAAATGAAAAGTAGACGTTCCGGCACGAATCTCGGCAATCACTTGTTCAGATTCTACATATTGATCATTTTGAACTAAAATCAAACTTTTTGGTGGAATATTCACACTATGTATAATATCTCGACTATCAATAGTTACATGCAAGTCTATAGAACATAGAAAAGCAGGATGCCCATGACGGGTACGTGTGGGATGAACCAAATACTCATTGAACTTTATTTTTCCATTAGAAGGAGCTCGTACATGTTCGGCAGTACCGCCTGTGAATACTCCACCCGTATGAAAAGTTCTTAATGTTAGTTGAGTCCCCGGTTCCCCAATTGATTGACCCGCAATAATACCTATGGCTTCCCCCAACTCGACCAGGTCACCGTGAGTGGGGCTTCTGCCATAACATAATTGACAGATCCAAGATGTATTCCTGCAAGTAAAAGGGGTTCGAATATATATTGGTTGTGCTCGAAAGGTTATGAATCGATTGGCAAGTCCAATCCCAATATC